TTTTTGGATTCTTTTTTGTTTGTTATTGTCTTCTTTATTATATTTCTTTCGAATGAATCGAAAATTCCAGAGTATATCTTTTCACGGGTCGAACCAAAAAAAAAGAAACTTCGAATATTTCCCTCTTTACTTTACCTTTATCCGGCAGAAAAAAAAAAGGAAAATTCCCTATTTTTTTGTCCATGTCCCTAAATTCAATATTAAATAATAGGAGACTTAAATGAAAGTCCCTTTCTCGCATTCGCTCTCCATTGCATTGGTGGAACAAAAATTTCTGATGCATCAATATGTAAATATTTGGTACATGAAGCCATGATCTGATATCTATATCGAAATCCTATATAGATATAAACTGATCTTTTTCTGGAATCAAAGAAAGATATTGAAAAATATATTGCTCTTGTGACTCGAAATAAATGGTTTCTCTGTGGAGGAAGGGAATAGCGATTTATTCCTATGGAGCATCCAGGAACAAGAAGATTCAATCGGAAATATCGACAAATTCTTGCGTGGTCCAAGGAAATAAAAAAAAAGGGTCCGCTTCTACAATTTTATCTCTATCCAATTTGAATATCAGAATAGCTGATATAGTCATGATTCAATGGGTCAGGTCCACTTACTTTTTCTTTTCTTGATTTCTCATTTTTCCGATGGATTTAATTGGAACAATGGAGAAGTAGTAAAACTTTGGTTTGTCGATTCATAATTGAGATTGGGTATTATCTCGAATATCCATGTCCCGGGACCAAAAATATAAATAATGAAACATGAGGAGGAGTATAGCCTGTAGTGACATAGTAGTCCTCCTAATAAGTGGGATTCCTTATTATCATAATGAACAAATGCTCAACTTTATACCTATAACTCATTAGAATGATAACTCATTATGCGGTCCGTTTACCTTGTTTTTATTACAAATATCAAGAATATCTCTATTCTCCGATGAAAAATGAAGACTAAGGCGGGAGCTTCGTGGAAAAAGCCCTTTATCGGATTTGAACCGATGACTTACGCCTTACCATGGCGTTACTCTACCACTGAGTTAAAAGGGCCATTTTCTTCAATTCATGAAGAGGCCACTAACCACTATGAGTCTACTGCATGTATCTATGTATAGACTATATGTACATATATACATGTATGCATATGGGGCTCATTCAAGAACAAGCCATTTGATTTACCTAGGAAGTTCTAGGGTCAAATCAAATGATTATTTATATTTGAGAAATATCAATGCAATGAATTGTTTCGCTCCCAATTGCTTTGCTTTTATTGACCCATCGAGGCGAGATTCACTTGATTGATACATGTACCAATCCGACATAGATCCAAAATATTTCATCGAATCATGTGATGAAGGATTCGACTCGTACCCTGAACTGAATTCTTATAGAAAAAAAGAATCTTTTCGATTACTTGTCAATCCCTTCCCAGATTTACGAGTTCTACATCACCTTTTTGAATCAATCAAAAAAAAATTCTATCATTTCTGAATTTCCTGGCTTAGTGTTAGTGAGGCATATCTCGTCTTAACGATGAGCGAATCAATGAGTGAAAATTGAAGAAAGGGGGTTTGACTTTTTTTTGTCGGACAAATCCCCGCTGAGGGGATCCTATACTTCGTCATATATATATGATGGTTCATGAATGAACAATCAAAAAATTCTATGTAATTGTGGAAGCAAGAAAGATTCTTCGGATCTAGTCATGCCATTACATTATATTGACAATTCCAAAAAACTGCTCATACTATGAGCATAATATGATGGCGATCGGGCAGGTATGCCCCTATCGTCTAGCGGTTCAGGACATCTCTCTTTCAAGGAGGCAGCGGGGATTCGACTTCCCCTGGGGGTAGGGTATTACGAAAGGAAGTTGATCATGGATTATCAATAAGCCTAGAATTGATTCTTCCTGGGTCGATGCCCGAGCGGTTAATGGGGACGGACTGTAAATTCGTTGGCGATATGTCTACGCTGGTTCAAATCCAGCTCGGCCCAATAATTCGCCGATCCATGGGGATGATATAACCAATTTGTCCTCCAGAAATGCCTGATATAGAGGAATAAATAGTCCATTTTTTCTGCTATATCCCTATTTCTTTGTTCGTTTGTTCCCACGCGTTCTGATCTTTCTAACGATCGAGATTAATAATCTGTAAATATAAGAAGGAGTAAAGAAAAAAAGAGTCCTTTTTTTTCATTGAAAGATTGATTATCTTATCAATCGATGTGGCAATAACCACAGGATTACTAGTAATCCGTGTCACTCTCACTATAGTTCATATCCATGTGAATATCAATTCGTGTTTCTGGTAAAACACGGCAATTATAAATATAAAGAAATTATAAGAATATGTATGAGAATATGTATGCTGTATAACTCATTTCCCTGGGATTGTAGTTCAATCGGTCAGAGCACCGCCCTGTCAAGGCGGAAGCTGCGGGTTCGAGCCCCGTCAGTCCCGACCTAGAATCCGATGAATCCATCAATTCATCTCTTCATTTTCTGTGAAGGGGGGGCAAGGGGCAGAATTGAATTCTCAGCGGTGGACCTTATTTCTTTCGTTTTTCGTTTCGCATTTCTCATCGGACAAATACGGTAATTTCAATTACTTCAACTAGTACCGATTGATGGGAGAGAGACATATGTAGATTGAATTGATCGGTGGTATCACCATATTTAGGATTCCAAGAGAGACTGTACTGGTCTGGCTTTTTCGATTGCTCCTGATCAATGGAATGAAATAGAGTACCCATATGTTTTCTGGGAACACATACACAAATTGTATTCGTTTATTGTACGATACACAATTAACTTAATATAGAATATAGTTACCCCGACAGCGACAGAGTACTTTTCAGATGAAACCTACCCCCTTTTCTAACTCCGATTTTGTGTAACCTCAATTACGAATTGAAAACAATTTATCTATCTCATTTGAATTGCATACTTTCTTTTTGATGTATGTGTCTCAGTCCTCAATCCAAGGAAAGAGGATACTAATATAATAAAAGATCAAACAAAGATCCGCCTCTCTTTTCTTGTTCTAGGGAGGGAAGGAATGAATAGATTTTTTTCTTCCTATTTTACCCCATCGAAGAAAGAACAAAATCAATAAATAAAATAGTGAATTTATCGGAATATTCGATCTTTTTTTTATACCGGGACCCATTTTTATCATACTTCTCTGTCTCCCAAGAAGATTAGATCATCACAAAAACTTCGCTTAGAACTTAACTCATCCTTTTTTCCATTTCACTCCTACTGTTTGGGTCTGTGACCCATGGAACACCGGTTAGATAATACCTCATCAGATGATTGTATAAGGAAGACGGTAGGTTATAGAAAAGAAAGAGTGGAAATGAGAAATTCAATGGGATTCTTGATTGAATCAGGAATCCCATTTTGGATTCGGTATGGATAAAGGATCTTCCTATGTTATACTATTCAATTCTCGACGATGAATCCGATTTGATAGATCAGATATTGTTATTCATGATATTGATCCGATTCAGTATCATCAGGATGCAATCCATCCCATGGAATTTTCAGGAGAAAGACTTATTATCTCTATGGGATTAGATCCCGAGTTATTGCAAAGCAAAAAAAAAACGATGAGATCATGGAAGTCAATATTCTCGCATTTATTGCTACTGCGCTGTTCATTCTAGTTCCTACTGCTTTTTTACTTATCATCTACGTAAAAACAGTCAGTCAAAATGATTAATTTGAATGAAACTTGACTTATTAGTTCTTATCAATGATTGAAGAAATGAAAGGGATTCAAATCCCAAGTCTTAAATGAAATGAGTGGATTGGAGTCAGCAGTATATGAGATAGTATGGTAGAAAGAACTATATGAACCTTTCTACCACACTATCTATTATTGTATTGTATAAAGTTGTATAAAGATATGTGCTTGATATGGATCAATCTATAATATGTATCTACATATGTCTACATGTAAATAGCACTCCAATTCTATTTCCTCGCTACATCCATTTGTATTGATTCCGATCAATCTGAAATAATCGAACGTCAACTCTTCTAATTCCTAAGTTTCTGATTATTTTCAATATGGATCCCGAGATCTATCGAAACAATCAATGTAGGAAGAATAGTATGGGCATATATTATATAAATTATATAAAAGGAAAAAAAAATAGGGGTTGGTTGCTCCTCATTGTAATATCCATAATTCTGGTAAGGGCCGGTTCATCGAAATAGAATATTTAGGAAGAATTCGGTTGGAAAAAATTTCCATTTCCTATCATGTGTGTTCAGTTTGGAAATACGAACATGGGAATCAAATCATTGAAATCTTTGTTTGATCGAAGGGTTCTTATTCATATATTACTGGATTCTGGTAGAATTTTTGAAATGGGTATATTTTTTTTTAGCTTCGCAGAATGATCTATTAAACAATTGATACAATTCGATTACTCAACTCAATTATCAATTAGTAGTACCCCTAGAGTCCACTTCTTCCCCATACTACGAGTGAAAGGGAAAATGTAAAGACTACCATTAAAGCAGCCCAAGCGAGACTTACTATATCCATGTGAATTATGTCCCCTATCTCTATGAATATGAAGGAATTATTCCATTATTTATCATTAATAATAGTGGAATCAATGGTGCAGAGTCAAAATAGGATTCTGACCTAATGCTATTGATGAACCAATCCAATGAATACACTCGTAACAAGTTCCTATATGATTTCTGGTAGAATTGGGAAGCATTAATCACAAGCAAGATACACAGTTACCCCCTTGGAAGTTTCAAGGGAATCTTACTAATGGAACATGTAGGAATAGTAAGACCTATTGTTTGTTGCCTTTCATAAGCAAAAGGCCTAAAAATATACCATCAAGATCGATAACTATCTATCACATACCTCTATCTCACATCTAAGCCTTACTGTCTCTGTTTCTGTGAAACAATCGGGAGACACCCTATTACATTCTTGGCGGGGTTACCAAAAAGAAAGAATTTTT